GATCCGTTTTATTTGATCGAGAGGGCCAAGAAACTAAAAAACGATTAATTATAAAAACAAATAAAGCTATATATATATATATAATAAAAAAAATAAATAAACAAAGGAAAAGTTCTTATTCGAAGCGCCTCGTGATCGTCAACCAATTCTGTGCTTCAATATAATTACCAGGAGTAAGCGTTATAGCCTGTTTCCAATACTCAGCGGCTTGAGCGAACCAAGCCTCCGCCATTTCAGAATCTCCTTGTTGAATGGCCTGTTCTCCACGGTCGGAATAGGCGGGTCAATTCCCTCCCTGAGAACCGTACTTGAGAGTTTCCTACCTCATACGGCTCGACAACCAACTCTTTTTGGTGTACCAGTTTTTTTTTAACTTTAACCTACTTTAACTTTAACTTTATATCTAATTGAATGTCTAATTGAATGAGATTTCTTATAGATATTAGGTTTTTCTTGGATTAAACAAAAGAGAGTAATTACATGAGTTTCAAACTTTCATTTTGATATAATTAATATATTAATTAATATAATAAGTTTTATCTTTTCTCCTACCTTCAGAAAAAAAGCCATGTCCACTGTTATTAGATATTATAATTTTCTGAAAGGTAACTATCCCGCTTTCTTTCATATAAAAATTGATATAGAATCTTTGAAAAAGACTTTTTTTCATACTTCATAAAAAATAAAAAGACTTACTGTCTTTAGGATCTGATGCTACACCGCTGCTCAATACCTTAGGGGATCCACTCTATTACATAAGTAGATTCCTAAGATTTATCTCATATTATGATATAAATAAACAGCTCTTGTTGTATCGGTCCAAAACCTTTCTAATTGATCTTTACGGTGCTTCCTCTATCAATTAAATCTTTTTTTATCCATAGAAAGAAAGTATTTAGGCATATCTAGTCTTCACTTCATATTTCGATCTATGAAGTTTATTTATTTGCTACAGCTGATAAAAAATCGTTTTGGACGATGCTTATGTAGAAAGCCTTTTTTTTTTGTTTCTAGTATTTCATTGACTAGCTGTTCGTTCTTTTTTTCTATAGTGGAGATAGTCGCACGTAATGACAGATCACAGCCATATTATTAAAAGCTTGTGGTAAAAAGGGGTTTCGTTCTAATGCCCGAAAATAATATTCTAAAGCTTTGGTATGTTCCCCATTACTTGTGTGGATAAGGCCTATATTATAGAGTATATAACTTCGATCATAGGGGTCAATTTCTAGTCGCATAGCTTCATAATAATTCTGTAATGCTTCCGCATAATTTCCTTCAGATTGAGCCGACATCCGTTACGGTCGTCATTCGCTTTAACGAATTCTCCGTTTCAGAACCGTATGTGAGATTTTCATCTCATACGGCTCCTCCTTTAGGTGCATAATGAAAATGATATATGGAAAAATTTGATGTCATTATGAACTAAGCGGGGCTAATGTTTTTACAATAAATCCCTAGCCAACCTTCTTGCAAAAGATCTTTTCTTACTACTAAGTGGGTTCATGCTAGATAAAAATAAAAAAGGAAACTCTAAAAATTTCTTTGTTCTCAACGCCCCTAAATTTCCAGGAATTAGTCACTTCAACAGTCTTCAATGGTTATACGGGTATCCAAAGTACGAACGAGATGGATGTTTATTGTTCCAACCATTTTAATTAGTCCCAATCCCAAATAAGAAGAAGAAGAAAGAAAAGGAATCATTTTGAAGAAAGTTTTCGTGTTGTTGATTTCTCGGCGTAGTGCTTCTTCCCCTATGCGCCTCCTATTCGTATATTGTATTAGTGTAGTAGGATTGATCTGTAATACGGGAACCATAGGTAAAAACCTTTTGCTCAATACTAGAATTAACAATTGAAGCATCTAAGGCTGCATTAATCATGGATACATGACAGAAGGGATTGCTTTTTTTATATTATAAACTTCACCTTCAAAAGCGTAGATTTTTTTCAATACTCGTTTTTCTTTCTATTCCAAATCGGCGAGAAATAAAAAAAATAATGATAATCAAATCACACCATCTCTGTAATAAGTAAATGCCTCTTTTTCTCCAGAAGTTGTCGGAATGACTCGTAATAAGATATCGGCTACAATTGTAAAGGTTTTATCAATAAAATTTCCATTTATACGCGATCTTGGCATAGGTAGTAATCCATTCTATAACTCTTTTTATTTACTTTACCTTTTCTTTTGTGAGAAAATTTTCTCACAAACAAAGGAATTATATAGTACGAACTAACATAAAAGCGGACTCGTTAAAATAAAAAAAACCTTCTATCTACTTCCAATTTTTTCCGGTCAAAAAAGGTATCTATTAACCATAATATAAAAAAATAACTCGCTATTCACCCAGGTACTCAGTCATAATCCTGATGTCGGAGAGATGGCCGAGTGGTTGAAGGCGTAACATTGGAACTGTTATGTAGACTTTTGTTTACCGAGGGTTCGAATCCCTCTCTTTCCGTACTTTCAACTAAAAGAATAGATATAAAATCTACATTTCTTTGATATGGAAAATGCTGGGAAGAGCAAACAAGGGATCCAAACCTCCCTACCAATCTATGATACATGAATAGTAAAAAGATTCCCCGACAAAATCCTTTACCTTGTGCCTTTTTATTTTTAATCAAAAAAGAGGGAAAAGGGGAGTTGTCCGAACTCTTGTTTTTAGTTATTTTGTTTTACTTAAGTTAGGTTTATTAAGTCTGTCGAGAGTAATATTCTACGACAAGCAATTCATTTATTTTCAAACCTACACATTTCCTATCTATTATTTGATTGACTAACCCTTCATATTGGAATGTGTGAAGAGTCAGATGGTTTGGCAATTCCTCGGGGGCAGATGAATCAAGAAGATTTTGAACCAAAGTTCTAGAGTTTTGTTCATCCTTCACTGTAATAATATCTCGGGGTTTGCAGCGATAACTTGGTATATCAACTATACGACCATTAACTAAAATATGTCCGTGGTTAACTAATTGGCGCGCTTGAGGAATAGTCAAAGCCATACCCAATCGAAAAAGGATGTTATCCAAACGCATTTCAAGTAATTGTAATAAAACTTGACCTGTTGACCCCTTGGCTTTTCCGGCGATACGAACATATTTAAGTAATTGGCGTTCTGTAAGACCATAATGAAAACGCAATTTTTGTTTTTCTTCTAAACGAATACGATATTGAGATTTTTTTCCGGAGCGTGATTGGTTTCTAAGATCGCTTCCTGCCCTAGGCCTTTTACTAGTTAGTCCCGGTAAAGCCCCCAGACGGCGTATTTTTTTAAAACGCGGCCCTCGGTAACGTGACATAAAGACTCCTTTTTTTATTTAAATTGTACAAAACAAAATTAAAACTGAACTAAATGATAATGATAAATGACGTGAAATCCACTCCAATATCCAATAAACTATTGGAATACAAAGAGTCAGAAGATATATTCTCTCAATATACAGATTTTTTTTTATTGTATATACAATATATATAAATCAAATAAATCACAAAAATTTTCCGTTATTTTCTTGATTTATTTTGCAAAGATCTAACCCTTTTACCCAATATATATTCCTATATGGAAGTTTATATGACATAATATAAATGGCGTGGTAACTCTTGGAAAAAGGTGAAAGAAGTCTTTTAAATCTTCTTTTTTTTTGACAGTACATTAAAAATAATGTAAAAAAAAAAAAAAAAAACGAAAAAAAATGGAAAAGCCGGCTATCGGAATCGAACCGATGACCATCGCATTACAAATGCGATGCTCTAACCTCTGAGCTAAGCGGGCTCAAATAAAATAGCGCATGCATACAAATTCATTAAACTACTAGATCGTATCAATTAACTATTCTATTAATATTTTTCCTTATCTATTTAGAATTAATCATATTCTATATATTCTAGAACAGAATATAGCTCAAATAAATAGTGACTATCATTAAATAAATAAATAAAACAAAACCTTAATTAATTATATAGAATCTAGAAATATATCGACTTTCTAATTTTGATTTCATTAGTTTTTAAATAATAAAATCTTAATTAGAATTAGATCAGAAAAATTTTTTTTAGTTAAATGATATCTGATTTTAAATTCTTGTTTTTTTGTTCTAACCTCATGCTATTATTATTATTTTATACTTTTTGTTTTTTTATTTTATTTATAATATTATAGAATTGTTAGAATTAATATTCGAATAGAATTTTTTATAATTATTCGAATTTAAAATCTACGAAGTATACTTATAGTCTTTTTCCATTGCACATTGTAGAATTCTAAGTTTCAATAATAATCAAAAATTTATTTTCATGGAAGTAAAAAAAAAAAAAAGAATCGACCGTTCGACTATTTATTAAAATTTAAGACAAAGATGAGAAAAGGAAGAACATATATATGTTATGTAATATATAACCATATTGAATTGCAAATACAAAAATGATAGAATCTTTGTTGATTAGACTAAATCAATATGGATGGGGCTAAAAAAAAAATTAAAGAAGATACCAAAGAAATAAAATAAGTATCTATATGTAATGAATTCCAAGGTTTCGGCATAAGAAAAAGTGGAAAGACATCATAATGAGATCCTAATCTCAAAGCAAAAACGGGGATATGGCGGAATTGGTAGACGCTACGGACTTAATTGGATTGAGCCTTGGTATGGAAACCTACTAAGTGATAACTTTCAAATTCAGAGAAACCCTGGAATTAACAATGGGCAATCCTGAGCCAAATCCTGGTTTACGCGAACAAACCAGAGTTTAGAAAGCGAGAAAAAAGGGATAGGTGCAGAGACTCAATGGAAGCTGTTCTAACAAATGGAGTTCACTACCTTGTGTTGATCAAATGATTCACTTCATAGTTTGATAGATCCTTGGTGGAACTTATTAATCGGACGAGAATAAAGATAGAGTCCAATTCTACATGTCAATACTGACAACAATGAAATTTATAGTAAGATGAAAATCCGTTGACTTTTAAAATCGTGAGGGTTCAAGTCCCTCTATCC